AGCTCCTGTAACCAATCTCACCATTAGCATTTTCACCATTCTAATGGAAACTCAATTCTGTGGATTAAAGCCCTTCTTTAAAGAAGTCCTCTAACTAGATCAGCTAAGTAGGTAGCTTCGCTCAATTGATTCTATAACTCACCATAGCAAGGTAAGCTGCTCTGTCTGAGTCGTTACTAACAACCGAGAAGCCAGTCTCTCAGCTGATAGCTCATCGGATCATGCAGCTCCTGATCTGGTCATAGAAAGAAGGAAGTCCGAACTCAAAGCCAGTGTCTGAGCCAGCTGTCCTTAGTAGACTGGAAGCCAGATAAGGAAGTCTGGTCTAGCTCTCGAAAGTGGAAGGCAGAAAAAAACAAAAAAGGATAGCTGAAAGTGCGGAAAGTAGGGCTACTCACATTGATTTACAACCAAAAATCCTATCTTGAAAATGACATCTTCGTGAAATAGAGAAAGCCGCCCCGTCTCCAACTGAGGTCTTCTCGCCCGCTGCCAGGAAGATTCGATCCCAATGACCGCCTCGCAAGACCTCTGTACTTTTTTCTTATTATTGCCTTTCCTTATTTAATAAGGAAATCCACTTCTTTACTAGAGAGAACTCGATTTGAAGCTTTCATTCCTCTTCGGGTAGTTTGGTTTATCTTTATTTAGCTATTGAGCAAAAAGAGTTCGCTACCTTTCTGCGTAAATCTTGTTTTCGGGGGCTTTGCTGGCTTGCTGGCTAGCTCGTGCAATCAATAAAAAATGATTCGCGTTAGTAAGCTAGCTTTGTAAGCTAAGCAAGCCTGGTTCTCCGGGCACTAGGGTAGGACGTGGATCGACCATGACGAGAATGGACTTCTCCATAATGTAATAGAAGAGTCACAGTCCAGTTCCACGGGCTTTCTCCCTTCTCGACCAGACGAAGGAGATATGAATTCCATTCAGGCGGGTAAGGGCTTGGCTTGACCCTGTGTTCTCGGGTCGGAGGCGAAAACTGGCAAAGTTCATCATTCAGTGGTGGGGTGTTCGTAGAAAAGAAGGCGTCGCCCAACGAGTGGCAGATTTTGATGGAGTCTCGCTTGGATGCTGGGGAGATCCATAGATCTGGATAGAGTCCCCGGAATAGTACGCGCGCTAGCGCGCTACGGCTTACGCAGTTGATCGGATCAGATAGCCCTTCGGGCAACCAACCAAACCCGGCACATCAAATTCCATTCCGATCAACAACTTGAAGGTATGGCTGAGTGGCTTAAGGCATTGGTTTGCTAAATCGACATACAAGAAGATTGTATCATGGGTTCAAATCCCATTTCCTCCGGAACAGAAGTGAAACGGGCGGGCGAAATGACGTGAGAGAAAGAACCTCTTGGTGGAGTCCAGCCCCCCAGAATAGCACTACTTAGTGACTAGGAGCGGAGAGACCTTTGCGCGTTCTTTTTGTTTGATCGGCCTATCTTCTTTCTATAAGCAAGCTCCCTCCGGCTGTCCAGGGGCTGGGCGGCTCTCGGTTCTTGAGGGGGATTAGGCGGCAGTTGAAAGAGCTGCTCGAAAGCTTGACGAAGAAGCGAAAAAGGCCTATATATAGATTCTATTCTTTCTTATTATTCATTATTATTCTATTTTTAGTACAAGGGCTTTTTACTAGTCAAGTGGTAAGGTAGGGCGCTATTCGATGAAGAAAACATCTTTTAGGAAAGTGGTTCAGGTAGCTCAGCTGGTTAGAGCAAAGGACTGAAAATCCTTGTGTCAGTGGTTCGAATCCACTTCTAAGCGGGCCAAGGGTCCAAAGGCCGGATTTTGAAATTCAAGTGCAAGAGTAAGCCAAAAAATGTGAGCGCTCCTGCACTATACGGCTTTTTTGCGTCGCCCTATCTTGCTGGAGGCATATTCAAAATAGATATATAAAATAGAAAATATATAAAATCTATCAAAATGGAAAAAAAGAAAAAGAAAAGAAAAAAAGAAAAAAAGCTGTTTCTTAGGTTCTCGCGTCCCTGTGCCCAAAAGGATGGGTGAGTTCGGTTTGAGTGTTCATCGATCGGGTGGATCTATATGCTCCGGGGTGGTGAGACGAGGTGTAGCGCAGTCTGGTCAGCGCATCTGTTTTGGGTACAGAGGGCCATAGGTTCGAATCCTGTCACCTTGATGTGAGGCATTCCGTCAGCAAATACTCAAATATGAACATCCATCGACCGTTACCACTTCCTCTTACTCGTGACTCGTATATGTACTTTCTATAGCAAGCACACGAGACCTATACTCAGCAACTTTGCTTAGAAACCTTTTTCCAGTTTCTTTATGCCCAGGCTCCCTTAGTTTTCTGATCAAATGATCAGTTATCATTCCTACAATCCGGCGAAATTCGGGTATATAAGTGTATCCTTATGGGTATGCAAGCACTAGAACAGGGAAGGACGACGTACTATGATACTTTCTGTTTTGTCGAGCCTTGCTTTGGTCTCTGGTTTGATGGTTGTACGTGCTAAAAATCCGGTACATTCCGTTTTGTTTCCCATCCCAGTCTTTCGCAACACTTCAGGTTTACTTCTTTTGTTAGGTCTCGACTTTTTCGCTATGATCTTCCCAGTAGTTCATATAGGAGCTATAGCTGTTTCATTCCTATTCGTTGTTATGATGTTCCATATTCAAATAGCGGAGATTCACGAAGAAGTATTGCGCTATTTACCAGTGAGTGGTATTATTGGACTGATCTTTTGGTGGGAAATGTTCTTCATTTTAGATAATGAAAGCATTCCATTACTACCAACCCAAAGAAATACGACCTCTCTGAGATATATGGTTTATGCCGGAAAGGTACGAAGTTGGACTAATTTGGAAACATTGGGCAATTTACTTTATACCTACTATTCCGTCTGGTTTTTGGTTCCTAGTCTGATTTTATTAGTAGCCATGATTGGGGCTATAGTACTGACTATGCACAGGACTACTAAGGTGAAAAGACAGGATGTATTCCGACGAAATGCTATTGATTCTAGGAGGACTATAATGAGGGGGATGACAGATCTACTAAAGGAAAGTAGCTTGATATTGGTTCGAATCCAATTCGTGAGATGGCCATCTTGGTCATATAGATGTCTTGACACCCTTCTTTTCTTTTCTCATTTTCGAATGACTGTCCCATTCCATTTTTGGTATAACTTCAAGCCTGGACCCGCTATACGATGTATTAGTAGAACCCCTGGGATACGACGCCTGCTCCTTGAGTATCATGGGATTGAATACCCCGACCTCCCAGAGGCTCCCGAGAAAGCTATTTCAGCCTTCCGGACAGTTAAGGGCAATTCCTACGTCCCTCATCGGTCTGAATCCCCACCCCCGCATAACACTTACTAGATTTTGAAAGAAAAACTGAAAAAACGCTTCACTTCCTGACCTTATTCTCGAGTAGGGAGGGTTCTCGCTACTAAAGAAATTTCTTCAGTTGAAGTAGCTCTTTCCTGAGATGTCTTTCAAGCTGAAGAAGGAAGGGCGCTTTCCTTCGTTGAACACAAGACAGACGGGGACAAATCCAATCCCTTAATTCTTTGATCCCAATTCAATTGTTGTTTGATGTAATAATAGAGGTGTCAGGCTCAGACTCTGAGAAAGATGACATGCGGCTAGTCCCAACTCTTAGTCTCGTAGTCTTGAAACTCAGCCGTACTTCCTTTGGCTGGCCTTTCGATCCCCTCGTTCACAAAGGGGCGCAACTGAAGCTCATCTAACGATGTGATAGTGGCTGTTCGCTCCTCTTTCTCTTCCTCTTTTTCTGCTTCTGCTAGGATTTTGTCCTGATAGCGCCGTGCTTGTTCAAGAAAGAGAGAGTCCCTTTGACGGAGAGAAAGACTCCGGGGATAGATAGTCAATGGCCTATGAGGAAGACATCTCCTCTGTTTTTGCTCTTATTTTTGGCCTTTGGGCTTTTTGACTGTCCAACTCAATATCTTAAAATAGAAGTCATCATCTTAAAATAGAAGTCATCTTTCTTCAAAGGCCGTTGACTCTGCTTCCTTGATTGAATAATCGAAGGTGAATCAATCAGACAGGACGGACGTGTGATAACAACACTTGCTTTCGTGCTGGAATTCCCCTTGGCGTCACTCACCTCTCTTTCCCTTGCTTTGCCCCCGTTTACCACAATGGCTGTCTCGCTGTCTACTGGAGCTCGGATCCGACTCAAAGTTCGTGTGTATGCGCCCTGCCCAGAGCTAGCCTGAAAGAAAGTTCAATAAAAATGATTGACACTTGAAAGTAAGGTGAAGACTCTTTCCCCTAATCCATCCATGAATATACTTTTTTCGCTAAGAAAGCCTCTACTGGGCGGGCTACTCCAATCATTACTTTTTTTCTGGGTTGTTTCATAACATAAAGTCATCTAAACAACAGCTTTTAGCTTGCTTCTTGATTGTGGCGATCCCCTTCTTCTGTTCTTGACTCGTACCTGAAGCTAAGCCGGACTCAAGGAGGCTTCAAAGCCAGATCTTCGTCTTTCATATAGAAAGGAGACCTCTCCTTCTCAGGTTATCCCATTTTTGCTTGAATCCGGCCGTCAACTTCTTCAACTGCTGATGCCGCTGACCTATATGGTGTGCTTTTCTTTCCTTTTGCTTCGAGCGCCCTTTCCCCTTCTCCGCACTCAAGTTGCTGTCTTTCCTATGGCTTGGACCCTTTCCGTGCCTCTGAGGAAAGATTCTCGCTACTCAATTTCTTGAGTAAGTGAAGTTCTCCTATCAGCTTAAAAAGGGCTTTCTCAGGTCGACCTTTCTTTAGGTTAAGTGGCGTGTAGCTAATCTCGCTAATATCTCAGATCGGGGGACGACTCTGTCTCCGCTTCTGCTCGTGCACTCGTTAAAGCAAACTCATGGCCTAGTTCGTGAATGAGCCTACAAGTGGTAACCGCTCTGTATCCGTCATCTCTTTTGAAGAAGCTGCTGAGCTAGATGCGGCGCTTTCAAAATCCCGTGACTCTCAGTCATCTATCTTCTTTTCACCTGAAAATGTTGGATTGGGGGAAGGCTTTCCTTCTTTGTTGACTTCAACTGATACCGGCCGATAGCCCAATCTCTTAGTCTCGGAACTAATTGTCTATCTAGTAGCCACTCCTTGCTTTGATGAGTTAAGTGAAATGAAAGTCGATTTTGATCCTATATCGCAGCATCATGACTCGTCAATGAAGCCGACATGGGGCTAGAGTCATCACATCAAGTATTGGGCACGTGGGTGAGTGAACTCTAGTTGTGCTTGAGTTGCGATCCGCTCCGGTCAAGTCGAACCTTGCCAATTAGCTTCTGGAGATCGGGTTCTCACTACCAGTCCAAGTGGGAATTCTTCTAAGAAAACCCCTTCTTCTAGTCTTTATCTTGAATCTTTCTTATTGTCTTTCCCTTTCATCTTGATATCAACTCTGACATTAACAAAGCATCGGGCGGGGAAGCTTTCAATATTATGATGAAAGAGACTATCGGAGAAGGTCCCACTCTGCTTGCGTCCGCTAGCTGACGACGTGTGTAACGCATGCTCCTGTTCCGCGGTTGGTGTTATATATAGAAGTTCTTGGTTGAGAGTATCGGGTCTTCAATTAGGGCTGATCTCCTCAACGCATCCGCTGTTCAATCATCTGCTGCTGATGGTCTTGTTGTCGCAGACGGTCTTCTGTTGGCAATTGAATCAACTCTTACTGCTCGAGTAGACGGTCTTCTTGGTGAGTGAATCATCTTCATCCTATAATAAATAAGGACATTTACACCACCTATTACAGGTCAGGTCCTAAAGCTATAGTGTAATTCCCTGTGACTATTGACAGGAGATCCTTCTATGCTTTCACCGATAATCACATCCAACTACATCCAGGAATCGCATCTGCCAGATGTGGTTTCGGGACCAGGCGTGTAACCTCGATAGCATGTGCCCTAGCCACCCAAGCCTATTAGTCGCTTAGATAAAGAAGGAAGCCCTTCGGGAGCTATTCTTTCCCTGATATTGGCAGGACTTACTAGCCCCTAGCTGTTTCAATGGTAGGAGCAGGGGATTGAAGAGGGACATCCGTGCTAAGAAGAAGGGACTGCAGCCCCAAGGTGTAGCATCAGTTCCAGACAACCGCTCAAGTTCAAGTAAAGGCTTCTGTCCTAGGAAGAAAGGCTCGAAAGCCTAAAGCTATGATTTATACTTGCTCTCTCCCTGAAGTGGATGTGGAAAAGCGGGCGCTAATGCAAGGAAAGGAGGTGTTGTTCGTCCACTTCTGCTCCAGCTGAGAAATTACCTTGTAGTCAGAGGAAACTCAAACGTAAGCTAGAACCGGAGAAGAGAAGATACTTTAGGTTTAGTCCTATTGCCTGGAAGTAGAGGGGAGTTCACTCACAGCCGGGGCTGCTTCATTCTCCTAAGCCTCAGAATAGACACCTTGCTGAAGCCCTAGGAGGGGAAGGAGTTAGTCTTCTAGTTTATCCCAGACTTATTGGAAATGGAAAGCCAGGGGAATGCTACCAACTCCCTTTACTCCCACGTTGGAAAGCATATGAACTTGACTGAACTGAATGACCAGCGGGGTAAAAGAAGAAGGGATAAGATAAGACAGTAGCACCCACCACTCTGTCAGTAGAAGGTTATCCAGTCGATCTTCGTAAGTAAGTAAGTAACACTTTCATCGATGATTCCTCTAATCCTCTAAAGGCTTAGAAGGGAGCTGAACCGTTTATCTCTATGAAATTCTGGACGCCTCACTTCGCTCGCCTCCCTTCCGGTCGCCTCAGCTTCTGAATCCAATCTTGAACGTTCAGTTAGGCATTCACAAATTCACTTCTCTTTCAAGTTCCAATAAGATTGTTATGCTCGTGGTGACTTCTCAGTTAGGAATTATCATTGCCCGGTTACAGGACTAGGGCCCTACTAGCCTCATCGGCCGATGTCTGCCGTCTCGCGATTCTTGCGTTTATGGACCGAAGGAAAATAACTCCAATCCTTCTTCAGGGCAACATGCTATATTATATGATATATCTTGGGAGTTGAAGGTCGCAGTCCCTTTCCCTCAGGCGAGTTCCTCACTTAACTTAAAAGAGGAAGGAGTCTTTGCGAATTCAGTAGCTATGCTATTTAATACACACCTGACTTCTACCTTCGTGTGTCAATGGATCTTTCACAGACTCCCTATTTATTATGTTTCCCTATTGGTCTCACTACCATACCAAACCCTCCCTCCGGTCGCCTCGTTCCCTTGCTTTGATCCTCTGTCTCTGAAACCTTCCTTAATGAAGTGGAGAATTCCTTCGTACTTGAGTGTCGCAATGAGCCCGTAGGCAAGGTCCTTACTATTTTCACGCATGACATGAGGTTGTCTACCTCACTAGTATTTGAACTGGAATGCCAGGCGGAGGAGTGTAACTGCCTTATCGCGCTATCCGACTTGTATGTGAAAAGCATTTCGTACTCGTAACTGATCCCTTCCTAGCGAAAGGTGTGCTCCAATGAAAAGTACACAACACTAGTAGTGCCCCTTTTGACGACCAAGTCACAATGGAAACA